TCGAGCATCTTATCCCATTTTAAAATTGGTTTATTCTGCAGCAGCAAATGCTAATCATAATATGGGTTTGAACGGAGCTGATTCATTCATTAGTAAAGCCGAAGTCAATGGGGGCCCCTTTGTTAAAAAGTTAAGACCCAGGGCTAGAGGACGTAGTTATCCGATAAAAAGACCCACTTGTCATATAACAATTGTATTAAAAGATAAATCGAAATTTTAGAGATTCATCTAAAATTTCGATTTATCTTTAGAAAAAAAAATGGATGAAAAGATAATAGAATAAAAAAATATGGGACAAAAAAGAAATCCACTTGGTTTCAGACTTGGTACAACCCAAAATCATCATTCCTTTTGGTTCGCACAACCAAAATTTTTTTTTGTAGGTCTACAAGAAGATGAGAAAATACGGAATTGTATCAAGAACTATGTACAAAAAAATAAGAGAATATCCCCAGGTTTCGAAGGAATTGGAATTGCACGAATAGAAATTCAAAAAAGAATCGATTTGATCCAGGTCATAATCTATATTGGGTTTCCCAATTTATTAATAGAGGGCCGAACGCGAGGGATCGAAGAATTACAGATGAATGTACAAAAAGAGTTGCATTCTGTGAACCGAAGACTCAATATTGCTATCACAAGAATTGAAAAACCTTATGGACACCCTAATATTCTTGCAGAATATATGGCTTCACAATTAAGAAATAGAGTTTCGTTTCGAAAGGCAATGAAAAGAGCTATTGAATTAACTGAACAAACAGATACAAAGGGAATTCAAATACAAATTGCAGGGCGTATCGACGGAAAAGAAATTGCACGTGTCGAATGGATCAGAGAAGGTAGAGTTCCTCTACAAACAATTCGTGCTAAAATTGATCATTGTTCCTATACAATTCGAACTATCCATGGAGTATTAGGCCTAAAAATTTGGATATTTGTGAACGAGGAATAATAGACCTTTTTTTATCTTGCCATTCTGTCCAGTGATAGAACAAAAAATTAGAAACTATTTCTGTTTTTTTACTTTTTCCGTTAAATCAAACAAAAATAAACAATTCTAATTATAATTATATAAGGTTGAATAAAAAATAGATTAATCTTACTTTTGATATAATTTAGAATTGCTATGCTTAGTGTGTGACTCGTTAGTTTTTTCTTTAGAGTTTAAAGCTGGGCTTCAAAAAAAAGACTGACCCCCACTATAAACTTAATAACTATATAAAATAAAACAATAAAATAAACGAAAAACTAATAACCAACTTATTGCTTCGTATTGTCGAGATCCCAAGAAACAGTCACTATATGACTGAATGACTGAATCAATCATATAGTTGTAACAACTGAAATTTTCATAAAAAAAAAATCTGATTATGGATTTTGAAGAAAAAAATAAAGGGATGCGGATAAATGGAAAGGTGATAGAAAGAGAGAACAAAAATATCAATGATAGATGATTCCAATATGTATGGTCTATGAATCACCTCATAAAAGGCAGTGTGATAAAGCATTAATATTGATATATTAATATATATAATAATACAAATAATAAAGTATAATATAAATAATAAAGAGCCCTGGGTTAATAGAAACTGAGGAGATTGGCTCGGGAACAAATTTTGTTGGGAGCTCCGTTGCAGAGTTCAGGCCTAACCATTAATGGAGAAGCTATAGGAACGACGAAACCTGTGACTATATAAGATTCTACTATTAAAATATAAATAAAATATAAAAGAAAAATGAATCCTAATAATTCATCGGGCGGGATGGCGGAACGAACCAAGAACAAATTGATTTACTCTGAGAGGTCATGGATTGATCCTACGAATGAAGCAGGAAAGAGTCAATATCCGCCCGCGAAACCCTTATTTATTTATTGTATTACAATACAATATTGGCTTGACTCGATAAGAGTAAAAAAAAAATAGGGATTTGTTATAAAAAATAAGCATTATCTATAAATATACACATCTAGCCATATATGGAGCTTCCTATGTAATAAATGAAATATCAATAAATCCCATTACTTAGTTTAGTGTACTAATTATTAAATAGATGTGTATCTGTATCGAATCTTTTCATTCGCGAGGAGCTGGATGAGAGGAAACTCTCATGTCCGGTTCTGTAGTAGAGGCGGGATTAATAAAAAACCATCAACTATAACCCTAAAAGAACTAGATTTCGTAAGCACCATAGAGGAAGAATGAAGGGAATATCTTGTCGGGGCAATCATATTAGTTTCGGCAGATATGCTCTTCAGGCACTTGAACCTGCTTGGATCACAGCTAGACAAATAGAAGCAGGGCGAAGAGCAATGACACGATATGCACGTCGTGGTGGAAAAATATGGGTACGTATATTTCCAGACAAACCTGTTACAATAAGACCTACGGAAACACGTATGGGTTCGGGGAAAGGATCTCCCGAATATTGGGTATCCGTTGTTAAACCAGGCCGAATACTTTATGAAATGGGTGGAGTATCAGAAACTGTAGCCAGAGCAGCTATCTCAATAGCTGCGTGCAAAATGCCTATACGAACTCAATTTATTATTTCAGGATAGGGATATAGAACTAAAGATAAACAAAAGGGGTATTGAGGATGAAAAAACAACCGCGGGTTTATTTATTTCTAGACAAACACTATTTCTTTTTTTCCTCATTCTTTGCATTGAAATAACAGATTCAAATAAAAATGATATGATTCAACCTCAGACCCTTTTGAATGTAGCAGATAACAGCGGAGCTCGAGAATTGATGTGTATTCGAATCATAGGAGCTGGTAATCATCGATATGCTCATATTGGTGACGTTATTGTTGCTGTAATCAAAGAAGCAGTGCCCAATATGCCTCTAGAAAGATCAGAAGTAATTCGAGCTGTAATTGTACGTACATGTAAAGAACTCAAACGTGACAACGGTATGATAATACGATATGATGACAATGCTGCGGTTGTCATTGATCAAGAAGGAAATCCAAAAGGAACTCGAGTTTTTGGCGCGATTGCTCGGGAATTGAGACAGTTGAATTTTACTAAAATAGTTTCATTAGCTCCTGAAGTATTATAAATACTAGTAGATGAAACTATGATATAGTTATAGTGGGATATCTGAAATGGATTAAATTAATAGATTGTGTTTCACGCATATACTTTTAATAATTAATAATTGAAATTGAATAATTCAAAATAAAAAAACATGTTGATTATATCAAAATTAAGAAGCACCAATAATTAGAATTCGTCATGGGCAGAGACGCTATTGCTGATATAATAACTTCTATAAGAAATGCTGACATGAGTAAAAATGGAACGGTTCGAATAGCATCCACTAATATCACCGAAAACATTGTTAAAATACTCCTACAAGAAGGTTTTATTGAAAACGTTCGGAAACATCAGGAAAGTAACAAAGATTTCTTGGTTTCAACCTTGCGCCATAGAAGGACTAGGAAAGGAATATATAGAACTATTTTAAAACGTATCAGTCGACCTGGTCTACGAATCTATTCCAACTATCAAAAAATTCCTAAGATTTTAGGTGGAATGGGAATTGTAATTCTTTCCACTTCGCGAGGCATAATGACAGATCGAGAAGCTAGACTAGAAAAAATTGGAGGAGAAATTTTGTGCTATATATGGTGATCTTCCTCCGGTATCCTAATTTGATCTCTAACTTCCTATTTGTGAAATAGAGAGGAAAAGTGAGTTATATAACTCTTCCTCCATTAGTTGATGATATTTCAAGGGGTTACCTGGATGAAATAAAAAAAATTGATTCATGAAGGTTTAATTACTGAATCACTTCCCAACGGTATGTTCCGGGTCCGTTTAGATAATGAAGATCTAATTCTAGGTTATATTTCAGGGAGGATCCGACGCAGTTTGATACGGATACTGCCGGGAGATAGAGTAAAAATCGAAATAAGTCGGTATGATTCAACTAGAGGACGTATAATTTATAGACTCCGCAGCAAAGATTCGAGCGATTAAATGATTTTTGAAAACATTCCTTTGGTGAGAGATACAACTCGAAGCTAAAAAATAAAATACAAGAGACTTTTTTTCTTCCAAGGAATAGATTTGAAATTAAGGTAAGGAGTGAGAAATATGAAAATAAGAGCTTCCGTTCGTAAAATTTGTGAAAAATGTCGACTGATCCGTAGGCGCGGACGAATTATAGTGATTTGTTCCAATCCGAGACATAAACAGAGACAAGGATAATCTTTCTTTTATAAAATTTCTCAAAGAAGGGCCATGTAAAAATAAAGGATCTGTTTTAACATGAAATGGATATCTCCGTATCTTTCTGTATATTTCTGATTCATATTTATGAGATGAAAAAATATGGCAAAACCTATACCAAAAATTGGTTCGCGTAGGAATGGACGTAGAATACCAAAAGGGGTTATTCATGTTCAAGCGAGTTTCAACAATACTATTGTAACTGTTACAGATGTACGAGGTCGGGTGGTTTCTTGGGCCTCCGCCGGTACTTCTGGATTCAAAGGCACAAGAAGAAAGACACCCTATGCTGCTCAAGCCGCCGCTTCAAATGCTATTCGTACTGCAGTTGCTCAGGGTATGCAACGAGCAGAAGTTATGATAAAGGGTCCTGGTCTCGGAAGAGACGCAGCATTACGGGCCATTCGTAGAAGTGGTATACTATTAAGTTTCGTACGTGATGTAACACCTATGCCACATAATGGATGTCGACCTCCTAAAAAAAGACGTGTGTAAAAATAAGAATTAAACGGATTGCAAGAGAAATAAATGATTCAATGATCTGATCAAATAATAATATTTAGTATGGTTCGAGAGGAAATAGCAGGATCCACTCGAACACTACAGTGGAAATGTGTTGAATCAAGAGTAGACGGTAAGCGTCTTTATTATGGTCGTTTCATTCTGTCCCCGCTCATGAAAGGGCAAGCCGATACCATAGGTATTGCCATGCGAAGGGCTCTACTTGGAGAAATAGAAGGAACATGTATCACACGTGCAA